TTGGATTCAAAAAAGCATAGGCTTCGGGCAATTTGCCGAAGAAAAAACTACTCGAATAAAGGGGAGAATTCATACAAATACAGATCAAACTAATGATATTAAGCATAACAGGCATTTTGTTCTTGCAGATAATTGTATTTTGGTTGCGTGTTTGATATAAGGAAAAAGAAATAAAGTTAAGGTAGACAAAAAATCCTTCTTTTTCTTTGAATCCACCCAATCAAAAATTCTCCAATTCTCAAAGGAGAATAGAAGAAATCATACTTTCATACAATATCTTAATTGAATTCTATGTAATGATCAATAAATTAAGTTGAATTTTATATCTATATGTATCAAAATCTTAACACCAATCTATTCTATAGATATATAAGATATATAGATATTTTGGCTGGACTTGACAAACAACCAATAACAATATTATTATTTTGTAGTGTCGGTTAGAAATTGAAATGGGGCGTGGCCAAGTGGTAAGGCAACGGGTTTTGGTCCCGCTATTCGGAGGTTCGAATCCTTCCGTCCCAGTGGAGATCTATTTTTATGCCCCATTATTCCCATAGAAAGTATAAAGAAAAAGAAGTAGGGGGTGTGTAGGGAGTTGATCTATATTTGTGTGTCTGTTCGAATTTCATTAACAAATAACCAAGTTTCGTATTATATAGAAATCTGTTATGGATCCAATGTTTTTTCGTTGAATCTCATTTGATTTAGGCATTTCGTGTTTGACTCTAACGACGGAGGCGGGGCGATTTATCCTATTCCTTAGTCGATTATTGAAATATGACTCAACTCGATCTTAAACCAAATACATTTTAATCATCTAAAATAATTATATAAAAATGAAAAATTAGGAAATGTTTAGTTTATATGACATGTACTGTTCTAGTTCAATGAAAAGAATTTTTGTTTTTTGTGAAAAAGATTTGTAATCCTTAAATTTTTGAAACGAAAAGTATAGATTACGATGTTTATATCTATGGACAGCCGAACCAATGACTATTCATGATTCCATAATTGAATCAACTCCATACCGCTTCCAAATTAGAGGAATGTTATGGTAAAACTTCGTTTGAAACGATGTGGTAGAAAGCAACGTGCGACTTGAAGGACACGATCCGTTGTGGATTTTTACATCCACCATTTTTTATTTGTCTAGGAATGAGGGTGCTCTTGGCTCGACATTGTTTGTTCTGTTACACTTGAACCCTCCGGTTTTTTGTTGGGTTGTAAATAGTCCACGATGGAGCTCGAAGAGAAAGTAGTAATTCATTTCTCGGGGGCAAGGATCTAGGGTTAATACCAATCAATTGGAACAACTTCGTAAATATATGGAACCTCTATAGAAATTATAGAAATCGAAAGGATCCACTTTGATCAAGTTTCCAATTCAAAAGCAAAACTTACTGAAATTGATCCAAATTTTTCGATTCAAAGTGTATCACGCGCGAATTATAAATGTGCATAGGATTCTTTGATTGAAAGAAATCAAAAGGGGGTATGTTGCTGCCATTTTGAAAGGATTACAGAGGCACCGAAGTAATGTCTAAACCTAATGATTCAAAATAAGGATAAAATAAAGGATCTAAGAACAAGGAAACACCCTTTAATAAAAAATAAAAAATAAAATAAAAAAATAAATTATTTAAGATTATAATTTTAAATAAGGAAATTGTCTTGATATTCTCAATAATTGGATCACACTAAAGAATCCAAATAGAATTTGAAATAGTTTAAATGAGACAAACAACAAACAAAAGGGAGTAAAGACTACTCAATAAATGAAATTGACTAAAGATTTTTCCTTTGAGCTATTTGAGAGTTATTCAACTTGAGTTATGAGTACGAATGGTTTGTTTTTTATTTTCAGGAAGAAAAAAGACTGAAATCATGGTCTAATTTTTTTATAGGCCCATTTGTTATTTAATTTATTCGAATTGCATATATAGACAAAACCGAGAATCAAATCATTTTTTATCGAGCCGTACGAGGAGAAAACTTCCTATACGGTTCTGGGGGGGGGTATTGTTCATCTACATCTATCCCAATGAGCCGTCTATCGAATTGTTGCAATTGATGTTCGATCCCGAAGAGAAGGAAAAGATCTTCGAAAAGTGGGCTTTTATGATCCAATGAAGAATCAAACTTATTTAAATGTTCCTCTTATTCTATATTTTCTTGAAAAAGGTGCTCAACCCACAGGAACCGTTCAGAATCTTTTACAGAAAGCAGAAGTTTTTAAGGAACTTCCGCCTAATGAAATGAAATTCGATTAAATTAAAGAAATCGACAGCGACTTGGATACAACTTTGTCTAATTTTTATCTATTTTTTTGAGCCCACCTTGTTCTGCTATATTCATATTTATTTATCATTGTTTGCATCGAATCTGATAATCTAGAACTACAAAACCTTAGTTTTTAGTTTATTGATTCTATTGATATTGATCTTTTAAATAGAAAATTCGGACATTTTCTTTGCCTTTATTCAATATTCAATTGTGTGGTTTTTGTTGGAACTTGACTAACCAATCTAACCAATAAGGAAAGGGAATCTGCTTTGCTTATTCCACTTAGATCGATGAAATGCATTATGGACTAAAAATCAAATCCGATATTTTTTTTATTCTTCCATTTAGACTTTTTATATTCTATCTATGTAATATGTAGATTAGATATGTAGTCCCAATCTAAGCCAATTTTGAATATTATTGCATTGTTAAATTGAAATTCTTTCAATTTAACAATGCAATTTCTTCTTTGAACTGTATTCTTTTCTCAACATTTATATTGACAACAGTGCATTGAAGAAATATAATTCATCATGATAAGCGAGTCGGGTCTCTTTATTTCTGTCCCATGGTTTTTTACTTTATCTTATTCAAATGATGCTTTCTTTGATACAAGAGCCTTTGATTATTTGATTGAAAAAAAGCTAGATAATATAAGAGATGCTCTATCGATTTTGATAATTCTGTATCTTTCTTTTATCTGATAATTTTTTGTATTTTAATCTAATCAATTCATCTTTATGTGTTCGAACCCATTATGAATCCATTAGAAAATCTTTTTTGTCTAGATTTTAGATTTGTTAACTCAACGGTTTGATTAGCTCGTATAATCGATTTTCTCTTTGTTTAAATTCAATTCAATTTATTTTGATTCGGGTTGTATCTATACACCCCCGCGTTGAAGTTTTGTTTAATCTATATTTTCTTCGGGTTGCTAACTCAACGGTAGAGTACTCGGCTTTTAAGTGCGGCTAGAATCTTTTACACATTTGGATGAAGTGACGAATTCGTCCATACCATCGGTAAACTTTGGAAGACCGCGACTGATCCTGAAAGGGAATAGGTGGAAAAAATAGCATGTCGCATCAATGGAGAGTTCTGAGGATATTTCATTCTTATCGGGTTGGTACAAAACCTTGTTCTAATTCTTGGAACGGAACAACAGTTGGGTCGAATGAATAAATGGATAGAGGCCCTACAACTTCAATTAATTATCAGTAAAGAAAAAGCAACCAGCTTCTGTTCTTAATTTGAATAATTTCCCGATCTAATTAGACGTTAAAAATAAATTAGTGTCTGGTACGGGAAGTACTTCTCCCTCCGCGAGTGGATTCTCTTTTTTAATGAATCCTAACTATTGACATTCTCTATTATGGAATGAAGATGTATGTGTAAAAGAAGCAGTATATTGATAAAGAAAGTTTTTTCCAAAATCAAAAGAGCGATTAGGTTTAAAAAATAAAAGATTTCTAACCATCTTGTTATCCTATAACATAGACGAATTAAATGAATGGAAAAGGGAGAGGGTAGAGAATCTGTTGATAAGTTTACCTATCTGCGAGGTATCTATTCTTACTAGAATACCTTGTTTTTACTGTATCGCACTATGTATCATTTGATAACCCCCAAAATATTCTACCTTTGATTCAAATCGAATTTCAAATGGAGGAAATCCAAAGATATTTACAGCTAGAGAAATCTCAACAACACGACTTCCTATATCCACTTATCTTTCAGGAGTATATTTATGTATTTGCTCATAATCGTGCTTTGAGTAGATCGAGTTTTTCGGAAAATCCGGGTTATGCCAGTAAATCAAGTTTACTGCTTGTGAAACGATTAATTAATCGAATGTATCAACAGAATCGTTTGATTATTTCTCCTAATGATTCTAACCAAAATCCATTTTGGGTTCGCAACAAGAATTTGTATTATCAAATCATATCCGAGGTATTTGCTTTTATTGTCGAAATTCCATTTTCTCTACAATTACTATCTTGTCTAGAAGGGAAAAAGAACAAGATAGGAAAATCTCGGAATTTACGATCAATTCATTCAATATTTCCCTTTTTAGAGGATAATTTTTCACATTTAAATTTTGTGTTAGATATACTAATACCTCACTCTGTCCATGTGGAAATCTTGGTTCAAACTCTTCGCTGTTGGGTAAAAGATGCTTCTTCTTTACATTTATTACGAGTCGTTCTCGACCAATATGCTAATTTGAATAGTCTTATTATTACAACGAAAGCCGGCTCCTCTTTTTCAAAAAAAAATCAAAGACTATTCTTATTCTTATATAATTCTCATGTATGTGAATACGAATCTGTTTTCGTCTTTCTACGTAACCAATCTTTTCATTTACGATCAACATCTTATGGAGTTCTTCTTGAACGAATCTATTTTTATATAAAAGTAGAACGTCTTGTGAACGTCTTTGTTAAGATTCAGGATTTTCGGGCGAACCTGTGCTTGGTCAAGGAACCTTTCATGCATTATATTAGGTATCAAAGAAGATCCATTCTGGCTTCAAAGGGAACATCTCTTTTCATGAATAAATGGAAGTTTTATCTTGTCACTTTTTGGCAATGGCATTTTTCGCTCTGGTTTCATCCACGAAGGATTTATCTAAACCAATTATCAAATTATTCCCTTGAATTTTTGGGCTATCTTTCAAGCGTGCGAATTAACCCTTCCGCGGTACGGAGTCAAAT